ATGTATCTTTTAATTTTATTTTTTCCTTTAATTGGAGCTATTTTAACTGGTTGTTTTGGAAGACATATAGGAGAAAAGGGAGCAGGGATTTTAACTTCAGGTTGTTTAATTATTGGTTTATCTTATTCTTTTTTAGTAGGAATAGAAATTTTATTTAATTCAACGGCAACATATCTTAGATTATGAAAGTGATTTGATTCTGGGTTTTTTCTTGTTTTTTTTGATTTACAGTTTGATGGTTTAGTTGCTATTATGTTGTTTGTGGTTTTTCTTGTTTCTACTGTGGTTCATGTTTTTTCTATTGCTTATATGCGAGGGGATCCTCATGTGCCTCGGTTTATGGCATATCTTTCTTTGTTTACTTTTTTAATGGTTTTGTTAGTTACTAGCGCCAATTTTCTTCAATTGTTTATTGGATGAGAAGGTGTTGGTCTTTGTTCTTATTTGTTAATTAATTTTTGATTAACAAGACTGGAGGCAAATCGAGCAGCAATTAAAGCAATGTTGGTTAATAGAGTTGGTGACATTGGATTGCTTTTAGCAATGTTTCTTCTTTGAAAAACTTTTGGGACTTTAGATTTTTCTTCTGTTTTTAATTTAGTTACTCCTTCTAATGAAGTTTTTTTTATTTGTTTATTTTTATTTTTTGGAGTAATGGGTAAATCAGCTCAATTAGGGTTACATACTTGGTTGCCGGATGCTATGGAGGGTTGTTGGGCCTCTTAATTAAAAAATTGATTAAAAAAACCACTATACACAGGAAAGACAATTGTTTACCAGTGGGCAATAAAATGTTTGTTTTAATGCCTAAGAGACTTTATGTGGTCTACTTTTTTTTATTTGATTAAAGCTGTTTTTGTTATTGTTCCTTTACTTATTGCTGTGGCATTTTTAACTTTAGCAGAACGAAAGGTTTTAGGATATATGCAAATGAGAAAAGGGCCAAATGTTGTGGGGGGCGGGTTACTTCAGCCTTTTGCAGATGGGATAAAATTATTTCTTAAAGAAATGGTCCTTCCTCATCAAGCAAGTGCTTTTGTTTACTTTTTTGCTCCAATTGCCTCTTTTACATTAGCATTTATTGTTTGGGGGATTCTTCCTTATGGAAGAGGAATCGGTATAAGTGACTTTAATATTGGTCTTTTGTGGGTTTTAGCTATTTCTTCTATTGGTGTTTATGCTGTTTTAATGTCTGGGTGGGGAAGTCGTTCCAAATATGCTTTTTTAGGTGCTGTTCGTGCGGCGGCGCAAATGATTAGTTATGAGGTTTCGATTGGGTTAATTTTGATCTCTGTTCTTTTATGTGTTGGCTCTTTGGCTTTTAATAAAATTGTTTTAGCACAAAATTTTATTTGATTCTTTATTCCTTTTTTTCCTGTGGTTGTGATGTTTTTAGTTTCTATTTTAGCAGAAACAAATCGTGCTCCATTTGATTTAACGGAAGGAGAGTCGGAGCTTGTTTCGGGTTATAATGTTGAATATGCCTCTATGTCTTTTGCTTTGTTTTTTCTAGCAGAATATGCACATATTATTTTTATGAGTTGTTTGACTATTCTTTTATTTTTTGGGGGATGGTTGATTTTTCCTTTTGGTTTAAAAGTTGTTTTTATTGTTTGGTTTTTTTTATGGGCGCGAGCTTCTTTTCCAAGGATTCGATACGACCAGTTAATGGCCTTATTATGAAAAGGGTATTTGCCTTTTAGTTTGGGTGTTGTTCTTTTTGTTGCTAGTGTTTTGTTTGGATTTAATGGTCCTTCTCCAATATAGAAATGCCATTACGAAAAAATAATCCGATTTTATCTCCGGTTAACGGGTTTCTCGTAGATTTGCCTTCTCCTTCAAATATAAGTTATTTTTGAAACTTTGGATCTTTATTAGGATTATGTTTAGTTTTACAAATTATAACAGGGTGTTTTTTATCCATGCACTATTGTTCTGATGCATATCTTGCGTTTGCTTCTGTTGGGCATATAATGCGAGATGTTAATTATGGATTTTTATTAAGATATTTACATGCAAATGGTGCTTCTTTGTTTTTTTTTTGTCTTTATGTTCATATTGGACGAGGGTTATATTACGGGGGGTATTTAAAATTTCATGTTTGAAGCGTTGGAGTTTTGCTTTTTTTATTGACTATGGCGACCGCTTTTATGGGTTATGTTTTGCCTTGGGGCCAAATGTCTTTTTGGGGCGCGACTGTTATTACAAACTTAGTATCTGCAATACCTTATTTTGGGGTGGATATTGTTCAATGGATTTGAGGTGGTTTTAGTGTTTCTGGGGCTACATTAAATCGGTTTTTTAGTTTACACTTCTTGCTTCCTTTTATTTTAGCTTTTCTTGCTATTGTTCATTTAGTTTATTTACATGTTGATGGATCAAATAATCCTATCGGCTTAAACTCTTCGATGGACAGTGTTTCTTTTCATACTTTTTATACTTCAAAAGATCTTTTTGGTTTATTTTTTTTATTTTTTTTATTTTTTTTTTTCGTTTTTTTTTTACCTAATTATTTAGGAGACGCAGAAAATTTTATTCAGGCGAATTCTTTAGTTACTCCTGTACACATCCAACCAGAGTGGTACTTTTTATTTGCTTATGCCATTCTACGTTCGATACCAAATAAATTAGGGGGGGTTGTTGCTATGTTTTGTAGTATTTTAGTTTTATTTTTATTGCCCTTTATACATACAAGTGTTTTAAAAGGGTTATCTTTTCGTCCTTTGGGCCGAATGGCGTTTTGATTTTTGATAGTTAACTTTGGTCTTTTGACTTGAATTGGGGCGCAATTAGTTGAAGAACCCTTTATTTTAATTGGGCAGGTTCTTTCTTTTACCTATTTTTTTTATTTTTTAGTTCTTTTGCCTGGATTGGGGGTTTTAGAAAATCAATTATTAAAAAGAAATTAGCGAAATTTTTCTTTTAGGCGGTTTTATATTGAGTTTGGTGGTTTTAGGCTTTCGTGGTTTTCTTTTAAAGTTTTCTTTTTTTTTTTTTTTGGTTTTCTTTTATTTTTTTTTTTTTGAGTTAGAGTGAGCAAAAATTTTTGTTTTAGTTGGGGGCTTGGCGGTTTTACTTTTATTAGGACCAAAAAAAGACGAACAAACAGATATTCCTATTTTAAACTTAATTGTTGTTTTAGGTATTTTCTGTTTAATTTCTTCTAAAAATTGACTTTCTGTTTATTTAGCAATAGAGCTCTCCACTCTTTGTTTCTTTGTTTTAATTGCCCGAGGGTCTGGTTATAGTGCAGAGGCGGGGTTAAAATATTTTGTTTTAGGGGCTCTTTCTTCTGGTTTATTTTTATTTGGTTGTGCTTTGTTGTGTGGAACGGGGGGCAGTGTATATTTTTCTTATATAGAATTGCTTTTTAATTCAAAACAAAGTTTTTCTGATGTTTGTGTGCCAATTGGGTATCTTTTGATTATTGCGGCTCTTTTTTTTAAATTGTCTGTTGCTCCTTTTCATATGTGGGTACCTGATGTTTATGAAGGGGCACCAACAAAAACGGTTGTTTTATTAGCTACTGTTCCTAAAATAGGTATTTTTTCTCTTTTATTTTCAATTGGATTGCCTATTAGTTTTTTTTTAATTGGAGTTATTTTTTCTCTTTTCGTTGGGGCTTTAGGGGCTTTAAATCAAACAAGAATAAAACGGCTTTTAGCTTATAGTGGGATTGGTCATATGGGTTTTATTTTATGGGGCTTAGTAAATGGCTCTTTTGAAAGCCTACAAGCCAGTTTGGTCTATCTTTTTATATATATTATTATGACAATTTGTGTTTTTGCTATAATTTTGAGTTTTAATGTGTATAAAAATTTACTTATTGAATTTAGTGGATTGTCTCGATTTTTACCTCTTCTCTCAATAACTTTTGGGGTTGTTTTTTTTTCTATTGCTGGGATCCCTCCTTTTGCAGGGTTTTTAGGAAAGTGGGTGGTTTTATTATCGGGTGTTCTTTCTAAATCTTTTTTTATTTTTTTTTTTGCTGTTTTTTGTTCTGTAATTGCTGGGGTTTATTATGTTAGAATTGTAAAAATACTTTTTTTTCAAAAAAATTCTTTTTTTTTAATTGCAACAAAAGCTTTAAAAAAAGAGCCCAAACTAAATTTTAAAAGGGTCTTTTTGATTGGTCTTTGTGTTTATTTTATTCTTTTTCTTTTTTTTTCTCCCCATTTTGGTTTTTTTTTCACTTCTCAAGTGGTTATGGGGTTATTTTAAATGGAGTTTCTTTCTTTTTTTTTTTTTTTTGGTACGATTGGTTCCGGAATAATGGTTGTTTCTGCCTTAAATCCTGTTCTTTCTATTTTTTGGTTAGTTCTTGTTTTTGTTAATTCTGCGGTTTTTTTTCTTTTATTAGGAGTTGATTTTCTTGCTTTAATGTTTTTACTTGTTTATGTGGGAGCTATTGCTGTTTTGTTTTTATTTGTAGTAATGTTATTAAATTTAACAGACTACCCTCCTGTTTTTAGAGAAGAAATTGATATGACAAATTATATACCAATTGGATTTTTAATTGGAGTATTTTTTTTTTCAGAAATTGCTTCCAGTTGATTTATTATATCTCCTCGAGTTGAAAGTTGAGATTTGTCTTTCCCTTGATTTCTTGTTTCTTATCATAATATTGAGGCACTAGGGCAGGTGTTATATGTAGCTTGTTTTTGTTTATTTCTTTTAGCAAGTTTTGTTTTATTAGTTGCTATGATTGGTGTTATTGTTTTAACTCAAGAAACCGAACCTTTAACTAAAAAACAAGATCTTTTTATTCAAATAAATAGATAATGAGTGGTTCTTCTTATTTTGAACAGTTTAATGTTGTGTGATTATTTGGTTTGACAAATTCTGCTATAATGATGATTCTTGTCATTTTTGTGGTTTTATTGTTTTTAAAAGGAATTGATTTGATTCCTAAAAGATGGCAATCTTTTTTTGAATTAGTATATTTTCATTTTTATTATATGGCAAAAGATAACTTAGGTGTTGAGGGCTTAAAGTATTTTCCTTTTATTTTTTCTCTTTTTTTTTTTTTAGTCTTTTTAAATGTTTTTGGTTTATGTCCTTATGTCTTTACCCCAACAACTCACATTATTGTAACTCTTGGGTTTTCTTTTTCCATTATTATTGGGGTTACTTTTGCTGGACTTTGGAGGTTTAAAAAAGATTTTTTTAGTATTTTAATGCCCAGTGGCGCCCCTTTAGTTTTAGCTCCTCTTTTGGTTCTAATAGAAACAGTAAGTTATTTTTCTCGGGCTATTTCTTTAGGAGTTCGGTTGGCCGCAAATCTTTCTGCTGGTCATCTTTTATTTGCTATTTTAGCCGGTTTTGGTGTGGTTTTTAAATCAGCAATTTTAATAATGATTTTTATTACACTATTAGAAATTGCGGTTGCGATTATTCAAGCTTATGTTTTTTGTTTATTAACAACTATCTATTTGGCGGACACACTTGTTTTACATTAATGAGTCTTTTTTGGTTAATTCTTTTAATTGGAGCAATTAGTGTGATGAGGGTTTCGAGAGAAAAAAAAAGTCTCTTAATAAAACGGGCCTTAGAGTGGTCTTTGGCCATTTTTTTTAGTGCTTTGGTTTTATGGGGGGGATTTGATGGAGAAGGACATTTTCAATTTATAGAATTCGTTGAATGAGGAGGATTTTTAGATTGGGGCCCTCTCCTTTTTGCTTTAGATGGTGTTTCTTTATTTTTTTTGCTTTTAACAACTTTTTTAATTCCGATTTGTATTTTAATTAGTCAGAAATCGATAAAATTTTTATTTAAAGAGTTTTTGTTATGTTTATTTTTTTTAGAAGTTTTATTGGTTGGTGTTTTTTTAGTTTTTGATCTTCTTTTATTTTATATTTTTTTTGAGGGCGTTTTAATACCAATGTTTTTTTTAATTGGCATTTGGGGCTCTCGAGAAGAAAAGGTCCGTGCTTCTTTTTATTTTTTTTTTTTTACTTTTGCAGGCTCGGTTTTCTTTTTTTTTGTAATACTTTTTTTATATCAGACGACTGGGACAACAGATTATTTTCTTTTACTTAATATGAAGTTGTCTTTTAATGTTCAAAAATGGGCACTTGTTGGTGTGTTTCTTAGTTTTGCTGTCAAATTACCACTTATTCCTTTTCATATTTGACTTCCGCAAGCACATGTAGAAGCCCCTGTGGCTGGTTCTGTTATTTTAGCCGGTATTTTATTAAAACTAGGAGGTTATGGTCTTTTACGTTTTTCTTGGCCTATTTTCCCTGAGGCTTCTTTTTATTGAGCCCCGGTTATTATTGTTTTTAGTGTTATTGCAGTTGTTTATGGGGGGTTGATGACATGTCGTCAAATTGATTTTAAACGACTTGTTGCTTATTCTTCTGTTGCACATATGGGTCTCGTTCCTCTGGGTATTTTTACACATATTATGGAGGGGTTAGTTGGGGCTGTATTTTTAATGTTAGCACATGGTTTTGTTAGTTCTGCTCTTTTTATTGGAGTGACTTTTTTATATGATCGTCATCATACGCGTTTAATAAAATACTATCGGGGTTTGACATTAACTATGCCCCTTTTTGCTGTTTCCATGCTTGTTTTATCTTTATCAAATATGGGACTTCCTTTAAGTTGTAATTTTGTTGGGGAGTTTTTTTCTTTACTTGCGGCATTTAAATATTATTATGGGGTTGGGGTGCTTGTTGTTTTTGGAGCTCTTTTTTCTGCTATTTATTCTCTTAGTTTATTTAATCGTATTTCTTTTGGAGGAGGGTCAAATTATCTTCTTTTTAATAGAGATTTAAATCGACAAGAAGGCTTTGCAATGTTTCCTTTTCTTATAATAATTTTTTTAGGAGGGGTTGTACCTTTTTTTGTTATTAATTTGGTTAAGAACAGTCTTGTTTTTAGCCCAGTCGGTTAGTCCTTTGGTTTTGGGGATTAAAAAGCTTTTGGTCTGGGTAATACATGCTTGTAGATGCGAACAGGTGAGGGTGAAAGAAAAAGTTTATTTTTTTTTATTGTATTAGGAGAAAAAGAAGTTTTTTTCTTTTTTCCAAAGATGCATGGTAAAACCACATTTTCACTGAAACAAGGGAAAACATTGGCAGCAGTAAAGAATTTTATGCAATATACGAAAGTAAGACATAGGTAGGACATTTTAACCTGTCAAATTAAGTGCCAGCAGACGCGGTGAAACTTAAGGGTTTGTTTTTTAGAAAAAGCAGAAAGCGTGTAAAGGTAAAACATTTAAAATAAATAGAATTTTTTTAGTAATAGTGAAATGTTAAAATGAGAAAAAGAATTCTTTATGTGAAAACAATTTATTTTTTTCTTGAACACGAAGGTTCTGGGAGCAAACAGGATTAGAGACCCTGGTAGTCGATACAGTAAAAGAAAGTCGCTTGAGTAGTACGGTCGCAAGATTAAAATTCAAAAAACTTGGCTGTTCATTGTTATTTAGAGGAGCGTGTCGCTTAATTCGACAATCCGCGAATTACCTTACCAAGACTTGGTTGTCAGGTGTTGCATGGCCGTCGTCAATTTATGTTTGATACAATAAATTAAACCCTAGAAAGGTTGAAGTCAGGTATTATTGCCCTTATGTCTTGGGGTTAGATGCGCTACATTTTTTTTTTAATAAAAAAAAAGAGTTCGGATTGTCTTTTAAAGAGGACGATTAAGTTGAATTTAATAGTAATTGAAAAGTAGAGCGTTTCAATGAATTTTAAGCAATGTTAGTACAAATAGCCCGTCGCCTTTACTGAGGTAAACAAAGTAGAGTAAGTCGTAACATGGTGAGGGTGAGGGAACTGGCCCTTGATGCAATATCATCCATATCATTTAGTGGAGCCTTCTCCATGGCCTTTTGTTGGGGCAGCAGGAGCGTTTTTCTTGACTATTGGTTCAGTGGTTTTTTTTCATTATGGGTTTCGTTTTTTTTTAGGGTTAGGGCTTTTAGTTATGGTTGCAGTTATGTTCGTTTGATGACAAGATGTTATACGAGAGTCTACCTTCCAAGGGCATCATTCTTTAATTGTTAAACAAGGAATTAAATATGGTATGCTTTTGTTTATTCTTTCAGAAGTACTTTTTTTTTTTTCTTTTTTTTGGGCTTTTTTTCATAGTAGTTTGGCCCCTGCGGTCGAATTAGGGGTTGTATGACCACCACAAGGTGTTTCTGCATTAAACCCTTTTTCTGTTCCTTTATTAAATACTGCTGTGTTATTAAGTTCCGGGGCAACAGTGACATGGGCTCATCATGCTATTGTTTGTGGAGCTAAAAAAGAAGCGCAGTTGGGTTTGTTTGTAACACTTGTTTTAGGAGTAATTTTTACTGGTTTACAGGCATTTGAGTATTATGAGGCGCCGTTTGCTTTGTCAGATTCTGTTTATGGATCTACTTTTTTTGTTGCAACAGGGTTTCATGGCTTACATGTTATAATAGGAACAACTTTTTTATTTGTTTGTTTTCTTCGTTTGTTATCTAATCAATTTACTCGTCGTCAACATGTTGGTTTTGAGGCCGCTAGTTGGTATTGACACTTTGTTGATGTCGTGTGGTTATTTTTATATCTCTGTATTTACTGATGAGGTTCTTAAAGATGTTTCAAGATGCGGCAGAGGCTTGGTCATTGGGTTTTCAAGATGTGGCAGATCCAGTGGTTGAAGAAATTGTTTTTTTTCATGATCGGGTTATGTTTTTGTTGGTCATTATTGTCACTGTTGTTATGTGACTTATTGGCGAGGCTTTAAAAAACAAATTTTATGATCGCTTTTTAGTTGACGGTACTTTTTTAGAAATTATTTGAACTATAATACCGGCAGTTATTTTAGTTTTTATTGCATTACCTTCTCTTAAATTATTGTATTTAATGGATGAAGTGGTTTCTCCTGCTTTAACCGTAAAGGTGATTGGACATCAGTGATATTGGTCTTATGAATATTCTGATTATGAGGGGGAGACATTAGGGTTTGATTCTTATATGGTTCCAACATCAGATTTAACTTCCGGGGAGAATCGTTTGTTGGAAGTTGATAACAAACTTGTCCTTCCAATTTTAACTCATACAAGATTTTTGGTTACAGGGGCAGATGTTTTGCATTCTTTTGCTGTTCCTTCTTTGGGGTTAAAAATAGATGCGGTTCCAGGCCGTCTTAACCAAACGGGGGTTTTTATTAAAAGGCCGGGGGTTTTTTTTGGACAATGTTCTGAAATCTGTGGTGCAAATCATTCTTTTATGCCAATTGTTATAAAAGGAGTTTGGGTTGAAGAATATCTTCATTATTTGAAATGTATTATAAATACCTAGTTCTGGTAGTTCTTTTATTTTTATTGGGGAGCTGGGGCATAATTTTAAACCGAGGACATTTTATTATTATGATTGTTTCCATTGAACTGGTTTTATTGTCTACTTTTTTTTTCTTTTTAATAAATTCTAAAGAAATTGATGTTTTAATAGAACAAGTGTTTATGGTAATGGGTTTAACAATAGCGGCAGCCGAGTCTTCTATTGGTTTAGCTATTTTGGTTGCTTATTATCGTATTCGAGGGACAATAGTTTTAAAATCTTTTAGTTCTTTACGAGGTTAATGATGAGTTTTTTTGTTTTTTGTTTTTTGGCAATTGTTTTAGCGGGGTTGTTTTCTATTGTTTCTTTTTTTCTAGGAGAGAAAGTGCCAGATCGAGAAAAGGTTTCTGCTTATGAGTGTGGTTTTGTGCCATTTAGTTTTTTAGGTCGTCCTTTTTCAATACGATTTTTTTTAATTGGCATTTTATTTTTAATTTTTGATTTAGAAATATCTTTTTTTTTCCCTTGGTGTGTTTTATATAATTCAATTGCTCCTTTTGGGTTTTGGACTATGGTTGGGTTTTTCTTTGTATTAACTTTAGGTTTGGTTTATGAGTGGTTAAAGGGGGGTTTAGAGTGAGAGTAAAAAAAAAGAGTAGAAGAAAAAGTCCTGTCTATTATGGGAGTAGTAGTTATTAGTATACCAACTCCGGTTTCTGCCTTAATCCATGCGGCAACAATGGTTACGGCGGGTGTGTTTTTATTAATTCGAGCATCTCCTTTGTTTGATGTTGTTCCTCTTATGTTAATTATTGTAACAATAATTGGGGTTTTGACGGTGTTTCTTGCTGGTACAATTGGTTTAGTTCAAAATGATGTGAAAAAAATAATCGCTTATTCTACTTGTAGTCAACTTGGATATATGGTTGTTGCTTGTGGGCTTTCTCAATTTTCTATTGGTTTGTTTCATTTAATGAACCATGCTTTTTTTAAAGCTTTGTTATTTTTGAGTGCGGGTTCTTTAATCCATGCGGTGGTTGATGAACAAGATGTAAGGAAAATGGGGGGGTTATCTTCTTTTCTTCCTTTAACTTATATTTTTTTTATTATAGGGTCTTTTTCTTTAATGGGATTTCCTTTTTTAACAGGGTTCTATTCAAAAGATTTGATTTTAGAGTTTGCTTTTGGGCAATATTATTTAATTTTTGTTTATTGACTTGGGTGTTTTTCTGTTTTATTAACAGCAATATATTCTATGCGTCTAATTTATTTATCTTTTTTATCCAATACAAACTTAAAACGAGGAGTATTGTCTTCTCTTAAGGAAGGAGAGTGACTTCTTTTAGCTCCTTTGGGTGTTTTGGCTTTGGGAAGTCTTTTTTGGGGTTATTTTTGTAAAGAAATGATCTGAAGTTTTCAAATAGGCACTTTTCCTGTGCTTTTTTTAAAAATTAAACTTCTTCCTGTTTTTTTTAGTTTAGTAGGGGTTTTAGGGGTACTTTTTTTTTTTATTTTTTTGTCTAAAACTTTGTTTTTCTTTTTTTCTATTTATAGTTTTTTAGGCTCTGCTTGACAAATTAATTATTTTTATAATTTTTTTTTTATAAAAAAAATATATAAAATGGGACATATAATTACAAATTCAACTCTTGATAAAGGGGTGTTAGAGCTTATTGGACCAAAGGGGATTGTTAATTTTTTGATTTTACAAGTGCAAAGATTAAGTAGTTTTCAGTCTGGGCTTGTTTTTAATTATGCTTTGGTTTTCTTTATTGGAGTTATTGTTTTTATTGTTTTATTATAGAGAATTCGGTTAAAGTAAGCCATTGGCCTTCAAAGCTAAAAATGTAGGTGCAAGTCCTACTTTCTCTGAAAATGCCACAGTTAAACACAACAATGTTTTTAAATCAATATGGGTGTACTTTTTTTTTATTTTTTGTTCTTTTATTTTTATTTTTGTTTATTCTTTTACCTCAAGTAAAAAAAAATTTTTTTTTTAGAAAAAAAATAAGTACAAAGGGGGTTTCTAAAGAATCTCTTTTAATAAAAGAAGTTGTTTTTATTTGATTATAATGAAAAATAATTATATTATTCGTTGGGTTTTTTCTACAAATCATAAAGATATTGGTACTTTATATTTAGTCTTTGGTGTTGGGGCAGGGCTAATTGGGACTGCTTTTAGTATGCTTATACGACTGGAGCTTTCTGCGCCAGGCGCTATGTTAGGTGATGATCATCTTTATAATGTAATTGTAACAGCACATGCTTTTATTATGATTTTCTTTTTAGTAATGCCGGTTATGATTGGGGGATTTGGAAACTGGTTGGTGCCATTATATATTGGGGCACCGGATATGGCGTTCCCCCGATTAAATAATATTAGTTTTTGGTTGTTACCGCCTGCTTTGCTTTTATTGTTAGGCTCTGCTTTTGTTGAACAAGGTGCAGGAACGGGATGGACGGTTTATCCTCCTCTTTCTGATATTTATACTCATTCTGGGGGTTCTGTTGATATGGTTATCTTTAGTCTTCATTTAGCTGGGGTTTCTTCTATCTTAGGAGCAATAAATTTTATTACAACGATTTTTAATATGCGAGCTCCTGGTGTTTCTTTTAATAGAATGCCTTTGTTTGTTTGGTCTATTTTAATAACTGCGTTTTTATTGCTTTTATCTTTGCCTGTATTAGCGGGTGCAATCACTATGTTGTTAACAGATCGAAATTTTAATACAACTTTTTTTGATCCTTCTGGGGGTGGAGATCCTATTTTATTCCAACATTTATTTTGGTTTTTTGGTCATCCAGAAGTTTATATTTTAATTTTGCCTGGTTTTGGTATGATTTCTCAAATAATTCCGACTTTTGTTGCTAAAAAACAGATTTTTGGGTACTTAGGAATGGTTTATGCTATGCTTTCTATTGGGCTTCTTGGATTTATTGTTTGGGCTCATCATATGTTTACTGTTGGGATGGATGTAGATACAAGAGCATATTTTACTGCTGCCACTATGATTATTGCTGTGCCAACTGGGATTAAAGTTTTTAGTTGGTTGGCAACTATTTATGGAGGTGTTCTTAGGTTAGATACTCCAATGCTTTGGGCTATGGGGTTTGTTTTTTTATTTACAGTAGGTGGTTTGACCGGAGTTATATTAGCAAATAGTTCTCTTGATATTGTTTTACATGACACATATTATGTAGTTGCGCATTTTCATTATGTTCTTTCTATGGGAGCTATTTTTGCTATTTTTGCGGGATTCTACTATTGAATTGGGAAAATCAGTGGTTATTGTTATAATGAATTCTTTGGGAAAGTGCATTTTTGATTAATGTTTATCGGGGTTAATCTAACCTTTTTCCCTCAACATTTCTTAGGTTTAGCAGGGTTTCCCAGACGATACTCTGATTTTGCAGACGCTTTTGCCGGTTGAAATTTAATAAGCTCTTTAGGGTCTGTTATTTCAATAATAGGTGTTATTTTGTTTTTATATATTGTATTTGATCTTTTTGCTAAAGAAGAAAAATTCTTAGGTTGAAAAGATGGGAGCTCTTTAGAATGGATCCATTCTTCTCCTCCCTTATTCCATACTTATGAGGAGTTACCTTTTGTGTGAAAAAACTAAAAAAAGATATTGTAGTTTTTAGTAAGAAAGACTAAGGGTCAGTCTTCGGGCTCATGCCCCGAGAAAAGTGAGTTCAAGTCTCACTCTTACAAAATTCTGTCTTTGAAAAAATAAAAAAAAAGAAGAATGCTAAGATAAACTAAGACCAGACGATAGACTCTTCGAAACGGCGGAAAGAAGCATTACTCGTTGCCTCTGCGGAAAACCGAGCTTGAAATTTGAATTGAAACATCTTAATACCAAGTAAAAATCAAACGAGATTCCGAGAGTAGTGGCGAGCGAAATTGGAGTTGTATAAAAGGTGATCATAGATCTAGACTAAACGTTAGTTTATACTGATAGTGAGAGTACTGTAAAGGAAAGTTGAAAGAGAGTTGAAAAGAGCAGGAATCTTTTTTTTTTAAGCAGCTTTAAAACAGCGTACCTTTTGTATAATGGGTGAAAGAGATTAATTTGGCGTATTTAAAAAAAGGAAAATTAAAAGAGATTTTTTTTAGTCAAAAATACCCGAAACCAAGTGATTTAATCATGGATAGTAAATTAGAACGAACTGGTGGTTGTGGCAAAACTCTCAGATAATCTGTGATTAGGGGTGAAAAACTAATCGAACTTGGACAGAGCTGGTTTTTTGCGAAAACTATTTAAGTAGTGCGCTTTTTATTCTATTTTTTTTGTAATAAAATAAATAATAAAATAAAAAAAAAGTAGACAAACAAGAAATGAAAAGATTTTTTGTTAAAAGAGAAAGCTCCAATCAGAAGTTAAGGTCATTTATTTCTTTTTAGTGTAAAAAAAAATAGTCGGTTTAGACAATAAAAAAGTAGGCTTGGAGCCAGCCATCTTTTAAAAAGTGCGTAGTTGTTTATTTAATAAATTAAATTTTTTTTTAATTTTGGTGGTTAAAATGAAACTAAAACTCTGAAAATATAATTATTTAGTAGCAAAATACACTGTTTTTCAGTAGAAACAATTTTTACATGAGTAATCTAAATATTATTTTTTTTTCTTTATATTACCATTTTTGGGTTATACAGACCCTAAGAACTTTTTTCTATGGGAATTTTTAAAAAATATATTATATCCGGAAAAAATAAAAAAAGGAGCTGTTTTTCTAACTAAAGAAAGAAAAAAAAAAGAGACACATTTTTTTAAGGAACTCGGCAAAAGAGAACTTCGACTGTTTACCAAAAACATAGCTTTTTGATTTTTATAAAAGGGTGAGACCTGCCCTATGGTTGTATCTAAAAAAGTTTGTTTTGCTTACTAATAAAGACAACTAAATGGCTGCGGTAACACTAACTGTGAAAATGAGCGTAATCAATTGTCAATTAATTGTTGACCGGTATGAATGGTGTCACGAAAGTTCCTCTGTCTTAAAAAAATACTTAATGAAATTGAATTTGTAGTGAAGATGCTACATTAAAATTGTAAGACGAGAAGTCCCCATGGAGCTTTACTGAAAGCTTAAGATTTTCTATAAGCGGGACAGTTTTGTTGGGGCGACAGTTTTTTAAAAAGTAACGAAAACGAACTATGGCGGAGCTTCACCCTGAAAAATTTTTTAAGGGACATCTTTGGTGTGTTTTACGATCCGTTGTTTGGAATGAAAAAAATAACGAAAACAAATAAAAGTTACCCTGGGGATAACAGCGCAATAACGTTTGAGAAGTTAATTAACGACGGTGTTTGCGACCTCGATGTTGAATTGCAGCGTCCTAGGGAGTAGTCACTCCTAAGGGTTGGTTTGTTCATCCATTAAAGCTGTACATGATTTGAGTTAAAAGCGTGGTAACACAGCTTGGTTTCTATCTACAATTATAAAACAAAGATATTTTGTTTTTTAGTACGAAAGGATCAAAAATCAATAGTTCTCTAAAGATAACTATTCTTTAAATTAGGATTGCTTCTAAAAAAAAAAAGAGATATTTTTTGTTTAGTTTTATTAATTTTGTTTAGTTTTATTT